CAAATTTGAATTCCCAGCAATGGATACTATTTGAATTCCCAGCAATGGATACTTTGTAATCCAGTAATTATCATTCGTTCTATTAATTTCAATTAAACTCGGCCCAATCTTTTACTAAAAGGATTGAGCCGAATAAAATACACAATACAAAAATACTTCTTGTATCTATAATGAATCCTATGGATCTTTCCGGTTGGTATATTTTTTGATTTGGAATAGATATAGTCTAGTTAATAATCTAATTAATAATTATAACATTCTAATTAAATATCATAATAGAATGAATTAAATAGTTAAATAGAAAGAATTTTTATTTAAAAATAAAAAAGTAGAATATAAATATTTATATATTTGTTTTCTCGATTGTGTTTTTTTTCAACATTGACAACAGTGTATCAAACAAATATAATACGATTGTGAATAAAAGGATGGATTGACTCATGTTACATAGATTTATTTTTACTTCGTCAAATAATGATTTAGTTTGTATCCAACAAGACGTTTTTTCATTGTAATTTAATGTAATATGCAACATTTTTTTAATATTAAAGAATTCTATCTTTTTTTTATTGCGATTGGATATACACATCCTTCTATTTTTTTTTTTTTATTAGGGTTGCTAACTCAATGGTAGAGTACTCGGCTTTTAAGTGCGACTCCATTTTTTACACATTTCTATGAACTAATGGGTTCATCCATACCATCGGTAGGGTTTGTAAGACCACGACTGATCCAGAAAGGAATGAATGGAAAAAGCAGCATGTCGTATCAATGGTGAATTCTAAAAATTTTTCTTGGACCCGGCCCAAATTTTCGTTTGAATTGTTGGCTCGGAACAAATGAATTCAGTTGGGTTTAATTAATAAAAGGATAGAGCTTAGATGCTCCAATTATAGGGAAACAAAAAAAAAGCAACGAGCTTTCATTTTTTATTTGAATGATTACCACATCTAATTATACGTTAAAAAAGGATTAGTGCTTGCTGTGGAAAAAGTTTTTCCAACGAATGGATTAAGCATTTTTGTTATGAGTCCTAATTATTAGCTATTCTCCATTATGTTATGGGGTAGCAATAAATGTGTAGAAGAAAGAGTATATTGATAAAGATATTTTTTTCCAAAATCAAAAGAGCGATTGGTCCAAAAAATAAAGGATTTCTAACTAGCTTGTTGTCCTAGAACAATTGGATGGAACAAGCGAGCGGAGATAGTCCATTAATGGGTTTTAACTTGTTTTCTAGGTATCGTATCTATTCATATTTTTTTTTTTCAATTCTAATCTCTATAGATAGAATACCTTGTTTTGACTGTATCGCACTATGTATCATTTGATAATCCAATGAATCTCTGATCCTTTGACCAAATAGAATTTCTAAAATGAAGGAATATCAAGTATATTTAGAACGAGCTAGATCTCGCCAACAGGACTTCCTATACCCACTTATTTTTCGGGAGTATATTTATGGACTTGCTTATAGTCATTATTTTAATAGATCCATTTTTGTGGAAAATGTAGGTTCTGACAGTAAATATAGTTTACTAATTGTAAAACGTTTAATTACTCGAATGTATCAACAGAATCATTTAATCATTTCGGCTAATGATTCTAACAAAAATCCATTTTGGGGCTATAATAAGAATTTTTATTCTCAAATAATATCAGAGGGTTTTGCCATCGTCGTGGAAATTCCATTTTTCCTAGAATTAAGCTCTTCCTTAGAGGATGCAGAAATCATAAAATCTTATAAAAATTTGAGATCAATTCATTCCATTTTTCCCTTTTTGGAGGATAAATTTACATATTTCAATTATGTGTCAGGTATACGAATACCATATCCTATCCATCTGGAAATCTTAGTTCAAATCCTTCGATACTGGGTGAAAGATGCCCCTTTTTTTCATTTATTACGATTGTTTCTTTATAATTTTAGTAATTGGAATAGTTTTATTACGACCAAAAACTCGATTTCTACTTTTTCAAAAAGTAATCCGAGATTATTCTTGTTCCTCTATAATTTTTATGTATGTGAATATGAATCTATCTTCCTTTTTCTACGTAATAAATCCTCTCATTTACGATTAAAATCTTTTAGCGTTTTTTTTGAACGAATTTTTTTTTATGCAAAAAGAGAACATCTTGTAGAAGTTTTTGCTAAGGATTTTTCGTATACTTTAACATTCTTCAAGGATCCTCTCATTCATTATGTTAGATATCAAGGAAAATGCATTCTGGCTTCAAAGAATTCGCCTTTTTTGATGAATAAATGGAAACATTATTTTATTCATTTATGGCAAGGTTTTTTTTATGTTTGGTCTCAACCAAGAACGATCAATATAAACCAATTCTCCGAACATTCATTTCAGCTTTTAGGCTATTTTTTAAATGTACGGGTAAATCGTTCAGTGGTACGGAGTCAAATGCTGCAAAATACATTTTTAATAGAAATTTTTAGCAAAAAACTTGATATAATAGTTCCAATTATTCCTCTGATTAGATCATT